TATTCTACTGGATCTTACGGAGCCTGTTCATATCATACACGACATGATCGGGTCTGATCATAGAAAAGATTCTCTTCAAACGAACCGGCCTATCTTCTGTATGGGGCTTACGCGGTGGTTGGAACAAAGACACATTTTTTTGTTGTGAATTCAAATGTGGCAGATAGATAAGGACATATATCTGCAAGGCCCGATCAATAGTTCAAGTCACACACTCCCATAATCCATTTTATCTTCGGAAAATTCACTTCAACTATGAGTGTCAAAAAAATAATACATTTTTGTAGAGTTGAAGAGAAATATCCCAATACATGTCTTATTTTTTTTTTTCAATAATCCATATTTGTAGCAATGAAATACTAGTGTTCCTACCCCAAGTGATAGATGATTGATTACACGATGGTATATATTCTTTATAAAGGACCAGAAATACCTTGCTTACGTATCATTGGGAAGTGCATTAACATAAATACGGCGGTAAGAAGAGGTAATACAAAAGTGTGTAAACTATAAAAACGAGTCAAAGTGGATTGTCCTACACTAGCACTTCCGCGTAATAACTCTACCAGAGGCGAGCCTATTACAGGAATAGCGTCTGGTACGCCTGTTACAATTTTTACTGCCCAATAACCAATTTGGTCCCGAGGTAAGGAATAACCAGTTACACCAAAAGATGCGGTCAATACACCCAAAACCACACCTGTAACCCAAGTCAATTCACGAGGTTTTTTAAAGCCGCCGGTGAGATACACGCGAAATACGTGCAGGATCATCATTAGGACCATCATACTTGCCGACCATCGATGAACTGATCGGATTAACCAACCAAAATTAGCTTCAGTCATTATATATTGAACAGAAGCAAAGGCCTCCGTAACGGTCGGACGATAATAAAAAGTCATAGCAAACCCGGTAGCTACTTGTACTAAAAAACAAGTAAGCGTAATTCCCCCTAGACAATAAAATATGTTGACGTGAGGAGGAACATATTTACTAGTTATATCATCGGCAATTGCCTGAATCTCAAGACGTTCTTCGAACCAATCATAGATTTTATTGAGATAGGTAAATCAAGGGGACCCCCCCGGAGAACCGTATATGAAAATTTCATCTCGTACGGCTCAAACAGAAACACCCAAATACTAGTTCTAACGGATGTGTGTAATATAAAGTTTGAAATTTATTAATTCTATGATTTATGATTCAATTTTTTTTTGAAGATACTAAAGAATAAAAATCCGAAAGCTCTTCTTTGTGGTTATAATGCCAAAAAATCAAGTCGGCTCATTCGTCTATATATTGATCGTTATAGGCCTCTTGAATCTTCTATTTACCTATTTTCTTTGGTGTTATTTATGTGTAATGCGGCTTTACTGCTGTTTTCTTTATTATTGATAGGAATTCTCTTGTTAAGACCCTATGAATTGATTAAAACCTCAGATTCATACTAAAACCACGATGATTCAATAAAACCCTTTCAAACTAAGTCTAAGTCCCAAAATTCCCTGAGTAAGAACCATTGGATCATCACTTATTCAATGAATAGATATAATGACTAAAAATCCAAACCAAAGAAACCTTTGTTTTGTCCTTTGATCAAAATAAGCATAAACGAAAGTTTGAAAGAATAAAAATATTTCTATTTATAACTTCTAACTCTTTGAAAAAATTTTTTGAAGTCCGGACACGAGGTCTGACTATTAAGTATGAATCATAGTTCTAATAGTAATCTATTTCATATATTCCGTGCTCCAGATACTAGAATGAATATCCGACGAAGTAAAACCATCTCTATCAAGATGACAGACCCATTCTCTGTACTATCCATAGGATCATTTATACCAAGTCACACACTCATATTCCGGAAATACAGAAACAAAGAAATTCCACGGTCAAACTACCAAAATAGAATGGGATAAAAATCAGAAACCTAAACGCTTCACTTTGTATTGAAAAAGCCAGTTAATGGTTCTTGTGAATCTAATTCATTGAAATGCCATCCAGTAAAATGGAAGAATTATAAATCTCCAAAATAATAGATAGGAATATCGCGAATAGAGCCATTGCGAGACCCATCAAAGGAGTAGTTCCCCACCCAGGAGCTACTTTACCATATTCTGAATTCAATGGTTTCAATAAACTCCCCGCATTAGTTCGTTTTGGGCGGCCAGATCTAGAACTACCTTCAACGGTTTGTGTAGCCATAATATTTTATATTCAGTAAGATCTGTTGACTTTGTATACCATTCCGTTGTAAATAAATGATCTTATCATAGATCCATTGTGGTCTTAAAACTTTATAATGTCTTAAAACTATATAATCATGGAAACAGCAACCCTAGTTGCCATCTTTTTATCTGGTTTACTTGTAAGTTTTACTGGGTACGCCTTATATACTGCTTTTGGGCAACCCTCTCAACAACTAAGAGATCCATTCGAGGAACACGGGGACTAGTTGAAGTACGGATCCTCCCAATATTGGGAGGATCCGTACTTCAATTGAGATAATGACAAATCATTTCACCTTTTTAGTTGGAACTTTAGGCGGGTCTCGAAAAAAGATAGCGAAAAAAATTATTCCTAGAGTTGAGACTAAAAGGAATGTATAAACCAATGCTTCCATAGATTCGATCGTGGTTTACAATTATAGCTTCCATACCTGTTTATTTGGGATCGTCTCCCGGATAAATAAAGAACAAGAGTCAAAGAAAAGGCAGTGATTCAAATCAAGATTTATCTGGTACCCCATCTAAAAATCACAAAAAGAAAATAAAAATGAAAAGTAACAAGTAACAAAGCATATTGTATCAGACTACTTGTCTTCTTGTAGTTGGATCTCCAAGTTTTTGGAATGCTCCAAATTCCACTTGAGCATCTAAATCTGGATCAATACCAGCAAAAACATCTCGAAACAAGGTTCTAGCACCATGCCAAATGTGTCCGAAGAAGAAGAGCAAAGCAAACGAAGCATGTCCAAAAGTAAACCAACCCCGTGGACTGCTACGAAAAACACCATCGGATTTCAAAGTAGCACGATCTAATTCAAAAATCTCACCCAATTGAGCACGTCTAGCATATTTTTTCACAGTAGCGGGATCGCTATAACTGACTCCGTTGAGTTCGCCGCCATAGAACTCGACAGTTACACCTACTTGTTCGACACTATATTTTGATTCCGCCCTTCTAAAAGGAACATCGGCTCTAACAATTCCGTCTCCGTCTACCAAAACAACCGGAAATGTTTCAAAAAAAGTAGGCATACGACGTACAAAAAGTTCGCGCCCCTCTTTATCTCTAAAGATAGGATGTCCTAACCACCCAACAGCTATTCCATCCCCGTTGTCCATTGAGCCCGCTCTGAATAACCCCCCCTTTGCCGGATTATTGCCGATGTAATCATAAAAAGCTAGTTTTTCGGGAATTTTAGACCAAGCTTCAGATAAACTTTGATTTTCAGCCAACCCAGCACCAATTCTTCGATATATTTCTTGTTGGAAGTATCCTTGATCCCATTGATAACGAGTGGGACCAAATAATTCAATCGGGGTAGTTGCTGAACCATACCACATAGTTCCAGCAACTACAAAAGCGGCAAAAAAGACAGCAGCAATACTACTGGAAAGGACGGTTTCAATATTTCCCATACGTAATCCTTTGTATAGGCGTTGAGGTGGACGTACACTAAGATGGAATAGACCCGCCAATATGCCCAAGGTCCCTGCTGCAATATGATGAGAGGCTATTCCTCCCGGAACAAAAGGATCAAAACCCTCCACACCCCACGCTGGATTTACGGATTGTACCCTTCCAGTTAGTCCATAAGGATCGGACACCCATATTCCAGGACCATACAATCCTGTTACATGAAATGCACCAAAACCAAAGCAAGCCACCCCTGATAGAAATAAATGAATTCCAAAGATCTTAGGCAAATCCAAAGAGGGTTTTCCTGTACGTTCATCAGTAAATATTTCTAGATCCCAATACACCCAATGCCAGATAGCTGCCAAAAAGCACAAGCCCGAAAACACAATATGTGCCCCGGCCACACCTTCGTAACTCCAAATACCCGGATTCGTTACAGTACCCCCTGTGATACTCCAACCGCCCCATGAATTGGTTATTCCTAAACGAGTCATGAAGGGTATAACGAACATACCCTGTCTCCACATTGGATCAAGAACAGGATCAGAAGGATCAAAAACTGCTAATTCGTATAGAGCCATCGAACCGGCCCAACCAGCAACCAGAGCTGTATGCATTATATGGACAGAAATCAAACGACCGGGATCATTCAATACGACGGTATGAACACGATACCAAGGCAAACCCATGGAAATACCCCTTTATCAATGAAAAATAGACACAATGTAACTTTATTGCATTGGAAAAAACTATGCTGTGGACCCTCTTTTTAGTGGATTATCTTGGGGAAAGAATTAATATTTGTTTGATTTGTTTGATTCTTTTCAATTACTTTTAGTAATAATGAAACTATTTTGTTCGTAGGAACAAAAAGAAGCAGATCTATTCTACACCCGATAAGTACCAATACGCAATGGTAGGGGAGTTGATACCATTTTCTATGAGTGAATGCATATATATATTTGTTCATCATTCAAAGGACTTATTTGTAATAATTTTCCTTTATTCATTTTGTCTTCTTTATCTTTTTTTATAAACTTAGTCAATCTATGGATAAAATATGATAAAGGCCAATATTAGTAGGACACTAAATCCATTGTTACGCTTTCACATCAAAGTGAGATATAGTACTTAATTTTTCTTTTATTTAATGCCTATTGGTGTTCCAAGAGTACCTTTTCGAAGTCCTGGAGAGGAAGATGCATTGTGGATTGACGTATAGTGCGACTTGTCAGATATATTGGGTCATATGGTATTTCCCCATTCTCTTCCCCGATCGAGATATCCTCCCCTTCGCCCAAGAAAGATTGATTGAATTATCAAAAATTTGGAGCGTGAAGTTCAATTAGATCCATTTTTTCGGGAGGGTATACAGATTAATATTATCAATTAGAATAATTTATGGTTATCTTGGTTAGGCCAATAAAATGAAGTATCCAGGCTCCGTTTAGAAAAAAACCGGTAAAAAATCTATTTATGATTACTATTTCTATCATATTCTATTTCTTTATATATTTATAATAGAAGTGATCTCAAACAGTTAATCAATCGAGTAATATGATGAATGCATTGAATATCTGTTGTAAGACATGAAATAAATTGTAAAAAGGAAGTCGTAGCAAAAGGACGTGGTATTGGGGCATTTGTCATATATGTGCAAATCCAAATCGGGCGGATCTTTACTCGGAGTAGAGCATAAACCTAAAAAAATTGAAGAAGCCCATTCAGGAACAAGAAAATTACATCGCGATTGAGATTGTATCTCGATGAAACAATACATCAATGAAAAGTTAGTTAGATAAATTTAGTAATTTTTTTTTATAGATAAACAAAACAGGCCAAAACCCATCTTTTTTGAAAAATGAAAGAAAAGCCCCTTTTTATACCTGGTATGAAAAATAAAATAAAATAAAAGAAAGCGCTAGAATCTACATCTACACATTGATTCTTTTTTTTTTTTTCGTTATTTTTGTTGAACCGTATGCATCAAAAGGTGCATGTACGGTTTCTAAGGGATACAACTTTATCCCAATCAACCGACTTTATCGAGAAAGATTACTTTTTTTAGGCCAAGGGGTTGATAGCGAGATCTCGAATCAACTTATTGGTCTTATGGTATATCTCAGTATAGAGGATGATACCAAAGATCTATATTTGTTTATAAATTCTCCTGGCGGATGGGTAATACCCGGAGTAGCTATTTATGATACTATGCAATTTGTGCGACCAGATATACAGACAATATGCATGGGATTAGCCGCTTCAATGGGATCTTTTATTCTGGTCGGAGGAGAAATTACCAAACGTCTAGCATTCCCTCACGCTTGGCGCCAATGAGTTTTTTATTTGATTTGAGAGAAAAAAGAAGACTATGCCTTCGCGCTATATGAAATATGAATATTAAGTAATAATAGCATGGCACTTCGAATTCGATATGATAAATTTTTTTAACCCTTAAATTATGTATCGAAAGAGTAGTATGAGATAAAAGGTATTTCCGATTTTATCTAATCTATCGGGAGGCCTATTTCAGCGTCACAAACTTTTTTGTTTTCACGCCGGGAGGCTCTTAACAATATTTAGGTTATGAAAGAATATGAAAATAAAAAAAATCTTGTTTTTTTATTTGAAAAAAAAAAAAAAAGAAACTTTGGGATTGCTAAATAACAGACGAAATAAATATATAAAGCAACGGAGCCATCATAGTATTTTTGAACTACTCCAAAAACAAAAAGAAGGGTGGTTATTGGACCATTTACCAACCCGAGTCTGATAGACCCTATATTTAATTTATTTGATATTTAAGTAAGGTAAAAACGAATTCCATTATAGAGCCGTATGCAATGCGTAAAAGATGCCTGTACGGTTGTTCAATTATATATTTTATTATTCTTTATCTCTTCACCTTATCATCATGCGAGATAGAATAAACATTTATTATGTTATATCATCAGGGTAATGATCCATCAACCTGCTAGTTCTTTTTATGAGGCACAGACGGGAGAATTTATCTTGGAAGCGGAAGAACTTTTGAAGCTGCGCGAAACCGTCACAAGGGTTTATGTACAAAGGACAGGCAAACCCTTATGGGTTGTATCCGAAGATATGGAAAGAGATGTTTTTATGTCAGCAACAGAAGCCCAAGCTCATGGAATTGTTGATCTTGTAGCGACTGAATAAAAAAGAAAAAATAACAAAAATTTCAGACGAATTGATGATTTGAGATTTTATCTTCTTACCGGATTTAATATTCTATTCATTAATCTATTAATATAGAAATAAAATAATTCATAATCATCCGGTTAAGATCGATCTAAACCAGCCCATTATGTATATGATTCAATATGCCAACTATTAAACAACTTATTAGAAACACAAGACAGCCAATCAGAAATGTCACGAAATCCCCCGCTCTTGGGGGATGTCCTCAGCGACGAGGAACATGTACTAGGGTGTATGTGCGACTCGTTCAGATCATGGGCTAGGACAAAAGAAAGAAAACAATTGATCCAGTATCAACGATCAGTACCAGTGAATAGACTAGAATGGAAGAACTCCATTCAATATCTAAAAATAAAAAAGATCTATCCTTCTATTGTGGTATCAAATGTATGGTTTCCGTTGGTGCAAATCCAATCAACTCCGTTTTAAATTTAAGATGAGAAAGAATTCTCCATTGATAGCAAATGATATCCATTAAGCAGGGGAAATACTATTTTAAAAAGCAGAAAAATTATGCCTTACTCTTGCAAGAACGGACTAACAGGGTCAGCTACTCAGCTAATCTTCATAATTAAATACCGTTACTGTATAAGTAGATCTCATTGTGAAAGACCTCGTACTGGATAATTATGGGTAGAGCCAAAGAGTGTGAACTGTACAAGTTAACAATAACATTGATTAAATGAAAGAAGGGCTCCGGTGTATAGAGAGGACCTCACCGTTTAAGAAGTAACCATAGAAACGATGGAACCCACTATATCCATTTATATTTACTACTTTTATGTTTTATGTGTTTTTGATACCTAATATCAATACAATTTTTTTCTAGGCATTTCACCTAGAAAAAAAAAAAAAAAAAAATCGTGGTCGGGAAGGTTATAGTAGCAAAAGCCATTGGAATTTAAATTTTATACATTGGAAGAATCCGTTTTGTTATTAATAGACTAGGATACGGGAAGGGAATAACTGAAAGAAAGGAAATCAATTAGTTATTCATCAAAGTTTCATTTATTCAATGACCAGAATTAAACGAGGGTATATAGCTCGAAGACGTAGAACAAAAATTCGTTTATTTGCATCAACCTTTCGAGGGGCTCATTCAAGACTTACTCGTACTATTACTCAACAGAAAATAAGAGCTTTGGTTTCGGCTCATCGGGATAGAGGTAGACAAAAGAGAGATTTTCGTCGGTTGTGGATCACTCGGATAAATGCAGTAATTCGCGAGAATAAAGTATACTTCAGTTATAGTAAATTTATACACAATCTGTACAAGAGACAGTTACTTCTTAATCGTAAAATACTTGCACAAATAGCTATATTAAATAAGAGTTGTCTTTATATGATTTCCAATGAGATCATAAAATAAAGAGATTGGAAGGAATCCGTTGGAATAGTTTAAATGGAGTTCCCTGGAGAATGAACTCTGGGAAGGTAGAGTAGAAATTAGTATGATAAAATATGATAAAGTCATCAAAATGAAGAAAGACGTTAAATAAAAAATATTTATTCCTCTTCTCCCATTTTTTTTCTTACGACAGGACATTTCGATTTTACGATTTTTCGAACAAAAAAAAAAACGTCAATCCGCATTTGAGTTTGGATTGGAATTTTATTTTGATTCAATTCAATTGAAGAGTCAACCTATTTTTTTTCTGGTTCTAAGACCAGCAGCTCTAGCGGTTGACTCGCTTCTTTCAAATTGTTTCTCATTATTAAGAAAAGGTAACGGAGATAAAATACGAGCTTGTTTTATAGCAATAGTAATTAATCGTTGTTGTTTTAAGGTCAATCTATTCACCCGTCTAGATAATATTTTTCCTTGTTCGCTAATAAATCGACTAATTAAACTCATGTTTCTATAATCAATTCGATCCCCCGATTGGATCGGAGGCAAACGCCTACGAAAAGATCGCTTAGATTTAAGAAAGATTCGCTTGGATTTATCCATGGTTTGTTTATTCCTTATCCTGAAAATCCCAATCCTATTTCTTAATTCTACATCATCTTTGATCCGATCGAAATAGGATTTGGTTTGTTTATATTTATTTGTTTATATTTAAATAAATTAAAAAATAAATTCAAATAAATTATATATATATATTGTTATATATAATATGTAATTTTTCATCTTCCTTGGAAGACTGACACACGAGCGATCGGTTCGATCTATTTCTTTATCTCCCCATGAATCGTATGTTTGTAACAACAGGGACAGAATTTTCTCAATTCCAATCGACTAGGCGTATTGTGTCGATTCTTTTGAGTAATATATCTGGAAATGCCCATTGATTCCTTATTAACACGATTTCGAACACAACTGGTACATTCCAAAATAACCGTTACTCGGACATCTTTACCCTTAGCCATGAACCTCCTTTGGTTTTTGATTCACTCAATTCTTTAATTTTCCGACCCGAAGCAAGGAAGAAGAAAGGACACAAAAATAGAAGCAGGTAACTCGAAATCAAATTATGAAAGAAATATTTTGTTGCAATCAATATAGTAATAAATAATAAGTAATATAATGATTTCTAACTATATTTATAATTTTTAATTGCCGTACAGTATTTCATTTTCAGTTAAGTATCTTGTATGATATTGTTGCCCCAACCACCGCATTTCCATTCTATTATTAATTTAATTTGAGCCTGAGCCCGAGTTCATAGTTTCACTGAGGGTGAAACCGCTTTTTCTTTGTTTTTTTTTTTTTTTAGAAAGAATAAGTAAAAAAAGAAAAAAAGAAAAAACAAAGAAAAAAAGAAGGGAGGGGTAGGGATTAGTTACAGATATTTGATTGTATCTCTAATCTTCTTCCCCTTCCCATATCAATAGCTAGAATGAAAAAAAGGGGAATATCAACGCATCCGGAAAAAAACGATTGATCTCTATCAATAAACCTGCTAAAGACCCGAACCATAGAGTACTTACTACCGGTGCCACGGAGAGATATGTTTTTAGATCTCGCATTTTAAAAACTCCTCTTTCTGTATTCGTTATTGTAATTTTATTGTAATTTGTAATACATAATGGTAATACATATATGACCGGATGTGTATATGTAGTTAATGACTTACCACTTGTACGCGGAGTTCCTAATTCAAATTGAAATGTACAAAATAGATATTTATTAAAAGAAAAAAATACGTCCATTTCCGCCTTAAATTCCTAAAAAATATTAATTTTTTGTGGTAGATTTCATATTTATTTCATACTTTATATAAGTCTTTTACCATATTATATGTTTGTTATATGATATATGAGACCAAAAGGAAGAAGGAAGAAATGATAAGATAGTTTGGGTATATCAATGTAGGAAATAAAGATGTGGAAAACAAGACAGGGATTCTCTACAATGACACTGTAGACCAATTGAAAGGGATGTAGCGCAGTTTGGTAGCGCGTTTGTTTTGGGTACAAAATGTCACGGGTTCAAATCCTGTCATCCCTACCTATTACTTATCTTCTGAGCAGTAACGAGGGATCAATTGAGATCAATTAATAAAATTGTACATACATAATTAAATAAATATTTTATTTTTATTTTTTATAGTTTTTTTTTATTTTTTATAGTATATATATATTTATTTTTTATAGTATATATATATGCAAGATAAATTGGGGTTACAAAATATTTATTGTGATAATAAAGCGCTCTTAGTTCAGTTCGGTAGAACGTGGGTCTCCAAAACCCGATGTCGTAGGTTCAAATCCTACAGGGCGTGATTCTGTGTTCTTGTTAATCGCGGGAGGTCAAAATTACACTAAAATAATTGAGCAGCAACCTAAATTTGACCTCCCGCGGATTAAAGGAAGTAGGAGGTCAATAAAAAGCGAGATGTTAATTAATCAAAGATCCAACTGATCACCACGTCTGTATTGTAAATAGGCAGTTACGAATAATCCAGCCAAAGTAATAGGAATTAGACCTAAGACGATTCCAAATAGAAAAACTTCAATCATTTCAATTTGTTTGAAAGGGGGAAGGGAGAGGTAATATTTATCCTTAAATATTAATCTGTATTGACTATACATCTCAATGACCAAGAATTGATAAGGGACTGGAGAATATATGAACTACCATAGAAAGATTTTTTTATAAATTGTTCATTAAATTAATTTCAAATAAGTCGTATCTTGCTCAGACCGATAAATAGAGCTGAGGTTATAGTCAAAGATGCTAGTAGAAAACCGAAATAACTAGTTATAGTAGGCATGAAAAGGCTAAATGAAATTCTTTTTATACATATGTTTCTAAAGCACTTCCCTAAGTTTCAATTTTTGAAAGATACGAGGATAAACAAAAATACCAACCAATTGAAAGGATAAATTCAATTGAAAATATTTGATTCATCAATTATTATAGACGATACTAATAAAAATAGAGTAACATAAGTAAGAAATCAATTAATCATCTGTGACATTTACCCATCCCACGCTTTTGAATCAATAGATTCATCGGTCAACTCTTGAGTTGACTGAACTAATATATGTATATAACTAACTATATGTATATATAGAATATTAGAAATTATAAATAAAGTAATAATTAAGAACGTTTTTTATAACTTCAGTCACAAAATGAAACTCTCTTTGAATCACTCTGGAATAAAATTGGAAAATAAGTTTGATTGTTTTTTATTGTATCGAAATATCGAATCCATTTTTTTTTTTTTCGAACGACACTTCTAATGCACTTTTTTTTTTACTTTAAAGCGAACTCAGTAGTAGTTCATTCACATAATCTCGCGATTGAAAAGAAAAAAGTATCGCACGATAAGATCAATCGAAACTGGGTTTTACATTTTATCTTTCCATATTACAAAGACCCATCTTTGTAATTAGGTCACGAAGGACCCCCTTGGGGGGCTAATAGAATAATGCGTGCATCACGAATATTTATTGTTTTTTATTTATTCGTTGTTCCTCTTTCTTTCATTGAATAATATCTACTATTGTTACTTGTTACTGGGTGGCCAACCAATTCCTAAAAAAAAAAAAAGATTCCAACAAAAAACATCTTATACAACCACAAAACGTATGTTTTTAGATGTAACGTCTAATTGAATCGTAAGAATATGAGAATCTCCTTCATAAATTATTGGAAACCAACCTGTCGAATTCACATTTTACTTGATCTTCAGTTTCTACTGAAGAAAATCCTTATACTACAGGAATTTTAGGAATTTTATATTAAATGGTACAAAATTCTACATCGACAAGCAACAAGAAAAGAAGAAAGAAATTATCTAACACTTCATTTCGATATTGATTGTGAAATTGCATTGCTGTGTCAGAAGAAGGATAGCTATACTGATTCGGTATACTCTAAAAACACCCTTGGTACAATATTGACGATCTCACAAAGATTGGTTTCAGTAAATGGAAATTTACTGATTTAATCTTTTACGGAATCGGCCCCCCCTGACTGTACAAGAATATGCGGAGCTCAACATGTCTGGAAGCACAGGAGAACGTTCTTTTGCGGATATTATTACCAGTATTCGATACTGGGTCATTCATAGCATTACTATACCTTCCTTATTTATTGCGGGTTGGTTATTCGTCAGCACGGGTTTAGCTTACGATGTATTTGGAAGCCCTCGCCCAAACGAGTATTTTACAGAAAGCCG